GCTCCTTTTCGCCATGCATAAACTGAACCCACAATTGGGATAAGCACGAAAATTAAAGCTTCTATAAATACGGATACACCCAATACATCGAAACTCATTGCCCATGGATAAAGAAAGACCGTTTCAACATCAAAAATAACAAAAACTAGAGCAAACATGTAATAGCGGATTCGGAATTGTAACCAAGCATCTCCCATGGGTTCTATACCCGATTCATAACTAGAGAGCTTCTCCGGCCCCTTACTAATTGGTGCTAAAACTCCGGAAATTACAAATGCTAAGATAGGAATAACACTTGATATTATTAGAAATGCCCAAAAAATATCATATTCGTGAAGCAGAAACATAAGTGCACCCCTATTAATTAATTTAATGTGGAATATGCTGAATTATTCGATTAGAATTGTAATTGTCAATTAATCCAGAACCAGAACTTCTTAGGAGAAATAAGAATTGATTTTAATTTAATCAAACCACATAGAGTTTGTTTGCTGCGGGACATGTCTTGTTTCATTTTTAATTTAAAGATTCATTCATTATATCATTTATTTTTTCATTGTTTGTATTGACTCGATACAAAAAATTTAATACATCGAACTATTCGACAGACCAAATTACCCAACCAACTCAACTGATAGAATATAAAATAAAACTCAAGTTGATACATTTAGGACTAATTAATCATATCCAAAACAATCAATTGGAGTTATTGTTCTCGATTAGTCTGGGGACTTCCACAAAACAAATACAAGACCAAAAAAAGAATAGGTCCTAGGTCCATGTGACCTATGATTCGATTTGGTTGGGTCAGGCTAAAGTTTTTAGCCAGCATCATGTCATGCACGAAAATTAATGAAGAGGTATGGGTATTTTATCCAAGCCAAGATTTGACAAATACTGGGTTAGATCTATTAAAATTGGATCCATTAAAATGCATTGTTCTTGTTTTTATTTTTCTGTCCCGATGTACTTACATGAACATGTAGTAATGCTTTCATTTCTATGGACCAACCTATTGGCCTTTTCATAAAAAAGCACTAATAAGGAAATAAAATCTATTTCTAAAAAATAGAATGTATTAGGGCTATACGGACTCGAACCGTAGACCTTCTCGGTAAAACAGATCAAACTTATTATTATTATCGAAATGATTCGAACTGTTTCAAAGACCCAACATGCATTTTGTTGCATTGGGCTCTTTCATTAACTGATGTAAATATTCAGTTAGTCCACCATATTTTTCTTTCCTTTATTACGGGAAGAAAAAAAGATAATGAGATGGTTCCATGTGCTCTGATTCATTATTTGTATTCTAATCTAAGAGCAATACCAAAGTTTTTCAAAGAAGGGTTACCTTGACTTAGGTCTGCCTCCGGCCTAAATTAACCTAAGTTAAATAGAGTCTCCGCCGCTCCGCTGCAAGAGTCAAATATGAGACTTCATACACCTTAAAGTTCATAGAACGAAAAGAGGTTATTTTGATTGAGGTCCTTAAACTCATTATGCCTGGCATTGAATGGGCTAAGTATTAACCTTATCAACTATAAAGGATTCTATTTGGCATCTGAATTCGTATCTGAATCAGACCGAACCAAAAATTTGTCATGCTATTGTTCTTTTGTTCTCTCGAGTTTAATTTATGGAGTAAGACATCGATTTCTCAATAAGATAAATTATGTTCATTGCATAATTGGCTCCCTTGAAAAGCATTGGCGCATGTGTAAACGAGGTGCTCTACCTAACTGAGCTATAGCCCTTGTTCCTAGATATCTTAACATATAGATAATTTCTTGTCAAGATGGATTGGATATTCCATGATCCCACAGGATAGTTCTATGGCTAAAGGAGATTGGTATTGCTTATAAATAATATTCCATCTATAATTCCCAAGTAATGGATTGGATCCTTTTTGGTGATAAATAACCTACTTAACTCAGTGGTTAGAGTATTGCTTTCATACGGCGGGAGTCATTGGTTCAAATCCAATAGTAGGTAGAACTCATTAGATACCGGAGTCAATGGTATCTAATAAGTTTTTCTACCATACTTTTTCTTTTAGTTGTATCAGATTAGACTTTAACTGTATTCCATTTCAATTAGCAGAATTTAAATGGGGTATGTATAGTATAATAAATAACTTCCACTTCTAAAGATAAAAAACTTCTTTTGATTGATTATTTTTATTTATTGGAAATATTATTGATAGCCTCCACTCGTGTTCTAGCCCGCCTGAGAGCTAGATTCGCCTCAATTGCCTGTTTCTTACCTTCAGCTCTACTTAAGTTAGCTTCAGCTATTTTAAGAGCTTGTTGAGCTTCTTGCGGATCAATGTCAGTACTCATCTCTGCATCATTTCCTAAAATAGTGATCTCATTATTACCTATCCTAGCGAAACCGCCCATCAGAGCCACAGTTAACCATTGGTCATTGAGGCGTATTCTCAAAAGACCGATATCTACAGCTGTAGCAATAGGGGCATGGTTTGGTAATACACCAATTTGGCCACTATTAGTAGATAAAATGATTTCTTTCACTTCTGAATCCAAAATAATTCGATTAGGAGTCAGTACACAAAGATTTAAGGTCATTTCTTCAAATTGCTCTCCCCTTCTAAGTTCATAGCTTTCGCGGTAGCTTCATCAATGTTACCCACCAAATAAAAGGCCTGCTCGGGAAGACCATCTAATTCTCCGGAAAGAATCAATTGAAACCCCTTAATTGTTTCTGCGAGAGCAACATATTTACCTGGAGAACCAGTAAATACTTCTGCCACGAAGAAGGGTTGTGACAAAAAACGCTCAATTTTTCGTGCTCTTGCTACAGTTAAACGGTCCTCCTCGGATAATTCGTCCAACCCAAGGATAGCTATAATGTCTTGAAGTTCTTTGTAACGTTGTGAAGTTTGCTTAACTCTTTGCGCAATTTCATAATGTTCCTCGCCAACAATCCGAGGTTGTAACATAGTTGACGTGGAATCTAAAGGATCCACTGCCGGATAAATACCTTTGGCAGCTAATCCTCTTGATAGTACGGTAGTAGCATCTAAATGTGCAAATGTCGCGGCAGGAGCAGGGTCGGTCAAATCGTCCGCAGGTACATAAACTGCTTGGATCGAAGTTATGGATCCCTCTTTGGTAGAAGTAATTCTTTCTTGCAAAGAACCCATTTCTGTACTAAGTGTAGGTTGATAACCTACTGCAGAAGGCATTCTCCCTAATAAGGCGGATACTTCTGATCCTGCTTGGACGAAACGAAAGATATTGTCGATGAATAAAAGTACGTCTTGCTCATTAACATCCCGGAAATATTCTGCCATGGTTAGGGCAGTCAAACCAACTCTCATACGAGCTCCCGGGGGTTCATTCATTTGACCATAGACTAGAGCCACTTTTGATTCTGCAATATTTTTTTCATTAATCACTCCAGATTCTTTCATTTCCATGTAGAGATCATTTCCTTCACGAGTACGTTCGCCTACTCCGCCAAATACGGATACGCCTCCATGAGCTTTGGCAATGTTGTTGATCAATTCCATGATGAGTACTGTTTTACCTACTCCAGCTCCTCCAAATAACCCTATTTTTCCTCCACGGCGATAGGGAGCTAAAAGATCCACTACTTTAATTCCTGTTTCAAAGATTGATAATTTTGTATCTAACTGTATAAAGGCAGGCGCAGATCTATGAATAGGAGATGTTGTGCGAGTATCTACGGGACCTAAATTATCAACAGGCTCCCCAAGAACATTGAAAATTCGTCCAAGAGTAGCTCCTCCGACTGGAACACTTAGAGGAGTTCCCGTGTCAATCACTTCCATCCCTCTCATCAGCCCATCTGTAGCACTCATAGCGACAGCTCTAACTCGATTATTTCCTAATAATTGTTGTACCTCGCAAGTAACATTAATTTGTGGACCGACAGTATCTCGACCCTTAACTACTAAAGCATTATAAATATTAGGCATTTTGCCGGGGGGAAAAACGACATCCAATACCGGGCCAATAATTTGAGCGATACGCCCTAGGTTTTTTTCTTCAAGCGTGGAAACGCCAAGACCAGAAGTAGTAGGATTTATTCTCATAATAATAAAGTAAAATATGTCGAAATTTTTGAATAGTACCGAAAAAAATATGTCCGATATCAAATTGATCAGTTAATTCAATAATAAATAAATGGAGTTAGCATTCGATTTAGTTTGTACCACTCAAATGAATCCAATTCAATCATTTACACTACACATTGAATGATGAAATTTTCAAGTTCAACCAATCTTTATTTCTTTTTTTATGGATTTTTGTGTTTTATACTACGATTTATGCCTAGTTTCACATCTAGGATTTACATATACAACATATATCACTGTCAAGAGGGAATTTTTATTAGTATTTCATTTCTTAGATTAATAATAAGAAGGGATATACTCCTCAATTATAAACTTGCAAAACAAGGATTGGGTTGCGCCATATATATAAAAGAGTATACAATAGTATACAATAATATAGATATACAATAATGATGTATTTTATTTATCAAATACATGGTCTAATAACAAACCAATTTTAACATTTTAATTAGTTTATAATATTCGTTAAATATTTTGTGTTTGAAAAATTGTTGTCAAAGGTTTGATTTATTTACGCCTAATACATATCGAGTAGACCTTGTTGTTGTAAGAATTCTTAATTCATGAGTTGTAGGGAGGGACTTATGTCACCACAAACAGAGACTAAAGCAAGTGCTGGATTCAAAGCTGGTGTTAAAGATTACAAATTGACTTATTATACTCCTGACTATGAAACCAAAGATACTGATATTTTGGCAGCATTCCGAGTAACTCCTCAACCCGGAGTTCCACCCGAAGAGGCAGGGGCAGCGGTAGCCGCCGAATCTTCCACTGGTACATGGACAACTGTGTGGACTGATGGACTTACCAGTCTTGATCGTTACAAAGGGCGATGCTACCACATCGAGAGCGTTGTTGGGGAGGAAAATCAATATAT